ATACAATCAACCGATGAATTATTACTTCATTATTCCATCACTTAAGATCTATCCGAAAAACAAAAAAAGAACTAAGAACTCTGAATTGAAATAATAATATTACTGAATCATCAGAGCTACTTCGATATCTCGTTTTTAGTTCCTATCCGTGGAGTCTTTGTAAATCTATATGGTTCCAATTCTTCCATTTCTTTGTTCCGAACCATTCCATTCTTTCAATTCTTCGCTCTTTCTCTTCTATATGCATGCTTGACTTCATTTGTTTATTCATTCAATCCACAGTCACAGATAAAACGGAAGGGCTTGCATTGGAATCCGTCTAAATTCAGTGGGATGGGAAATAATATATATGGATAGCCCATATATAACTAGTGAATATCTAATATCACATATACATTGTTTCTTTAATAACGTAAACCATCCGTATCTTCTATTGAACTGGATTCTAGAATCATTCTTCGAAACATATACAGGGATTGGCTTAGAGCCCTTACATATACCCAGCTCGACCCCCCTTACTTTTTTTTAATTCTCTAATATCATACATTTTTTTTTTGCTCCTATTCTAGATCGTATATACCGGTATGAGTTGGGATAAGCTTTTTTTTAAGACCATTTCGGAAGCTAGTCAATGATGACCCTCCATGGATTCACCTATATAAGCTGCGGCTAAAGTTGCAAAAATAAGAGCCTGAATCCCGCTTGTGAATAATCCAAGGAACATGACAGGTATAGGAACCACCGAAGGTACTAAAGAAACAAGAACAACAACTACTAATTCATCCGCTAATATATTCCCGAAAAGTCGAAAACTAAGTGATAAGGGTTTTGTGAAATCTTCTAGGATGTTAATTGGTAAAAGTATTGGAGTTGGTTGAATGTATTTACCGAAATAACCCAATCCTTTTTTGGTAAGACCCGCATAGAAATATGCCACTGACGTAGGTAAAGCTAAAGCAACAGTAGTATTTATATCATTCGTGGGTGCAGCTAACTCTCCATGCGGTAACTGTATGATTTTCCGGGGTAAAAGGGCACCTGACCAGTTAGAAACAAAAATAAATAGGAACATAGTTCCAATAAAGGGAACCCAAGGACCATATTCTTCTCCAATCTGAGTTTTGCTCAAGTCTCGAATGAATTCGAGGACATATTCGAAGAAATTCTGACCGTCGGTTGGAATGGTTTGTGGATTCCGAACAGCTATAGTGGCTGAACCTAATAAGATAGCAATTACAACCCAAGAAGTGATAAGTACTTGGGCATGGACTTGGAAACCCCCTATTTGCCAATAAAAATGTTGGCCTACTTCCACATCGGATATATCGTATAACACTTTTAGTGAGTTGATGGAACAGGGTAAAACATTCATATTGCCCTCTGACATAAATAGAACTTAAAAAGGAATTATTTTGATTCAGCCATCTCGTATCTCTTTCTCAACTCGTCTACTTTGAATCAATCGTATATTTCGGATCCCAAGTGATCACATAATATCCCCAGTGATTTTGATCTCTTTTTTGAGACTCAGGGATAGTAACCGATTCAATCAATTTATGGAGTTTCCAAAGTCATTGACTTATCCTATTATTAATCAACAATTTCTTATATAGCTAGAACCGCCCTCACAAATTGCGGATACTAATTTGTTAAGAATCAATCGGATTGAAGCTATAGCGTCATCGTTCGCTGGAATCGGAATATTTGCGAGATCCGGGTCACAATTTGTATCGATTAAACAAATTGTTGGAATCCCCAAAGTGAGACATTCTCGAAGAGCCGTATATTCTTCTTGCTGATCAACGATGATTACAATATCGGGTAACCCCGTCATATATTTGATCCCGCCCAGATAGGTTTGCAAGTGAGATAATTGCCTCTTCAACATTGCTACATCTCTTTTCGGGAGACAGTTGAGTTTCCCCGTATTTTGTTCCGATCTCAAGTTCCTGAACCTATGAAGTCTCATTTCTGTAGTGGACCAATTCGTTAACATACCACCGAGCCATTTTTTATTAACATAATGACACCGAGCCCTTATTGCAGCTGATGCTACTGAATTGGCTGCTTTATTTTTGGTACCAACTATTAAGAAGTGTTTTCCTATACTTGCTGCATCAAAAACTAAATCACAGGCTTCTGACAAAAAACGAGCAGTTCGAGTAAGATTTGTAATATGAATACCTTTACGCTTTGAAGAGATGTAAGGTGCCATTCTAGGATTCCATTTCCTAGTACCATGGCCAAAATGAACTCCTGCTTTCATCATCTCTTCAAAATTCATGTTCCAATATCTTCTTGTCATTTCTCCCCACATTTTCTCTCTTTTTTTTTTTATTTAAGAGGTACCTGAAATAAATAATTGTTCCGACGGAACCTTCTACCGGAGATTGACCGTTAATACCCAGTCCAAGTCATTAATTCCTTTCTATTCGTTATTATCTTTATTACCAAATCAAATGACCAGGACCCTATAGTTAAAAGAAAAGAATGAATCTGT